CAATGAATCTAATCCGTTGATTCGGAATCGCGGGATGATTAGATATCACAGATGATGAGTTGATTTATTACCTATGTCACTCTATTTTTGTTATTACTGTCTATTATGATAATAATAGCTGAATCAAAAACTTTCAATTAAACTTATTCTTTCAATTGGTATTTTTGCTTATCCTTGTTTGTATCTTTCAAAACCAAAATTGAAATTTAGGGAAGTGCTTTATAAACATATGTATAAAAAAGAACATATTTCATTTAGACTCTTTATGCCTACCATAACTAGTTATTTCGGTTTTCTACTAGCGGTTTTAACTATAACTTCGGTTCTATTTATCAGTTTAAACAAGATACGACTTATTTGAAATGAATTGAATGAACAATTCATAAAAAAATCATAAAAAAAAGAAATCTTTCTAGAAAGATTTCTGTGGTATTCCATATATTCTATAGTTTCTTACCGTGTCAATTTCCAATTCTTAGTCATTGAGATTCATGTGCAATACGAATTAATATTTAAGAATAGATATTACCTCTCCCTTTCCCCTTTCAAACAAATGAAATGATTGAAGTTTTGCTATTTGGAATTGTCTTAGGTCTAATTCCTATTACTTTGGCTGGATTATTTGTAACTGCATATTTACAATACAGACGTGGCGATCAGTTGGACCTTTGATTAATTAATATCTCTTTTTTTGATTGACCTCCTACTTGTTTTAATTTTAATCCATAGGGGGGGAAATTTAGATTGCTGTTCAATTATTTCATTGTAATTTGAATTTTGACCTAAGAATAACAAGAATGGAATCACGCTCTGTAGGATTTGAACCTACGACATCGGGTTTTGGAGACCCACGTTCTACCGAACTGAACTAAGAGCGCTTTATAAATATTTTGCAACCCTAATATATTTTTGCATGCATCTACTATTATATAGAATATTGTAATATATAGAATATTGTAGAATATTGTAAAATATATGAATATTGTAAAATTAAAGATTGATTATACCCAATTAAAATCGATTTCAATTAATCCCTCGTTACGGCTCATAATATAAGTAATAGGTAGGGATGACAGGATTTGAACCCGTGACATTTTGTACCCAAAACAAACGCGCTACCAAGCTGCGCTACATCCCTTTCCATTGGTCGACAGTGTCATTGTAGAGAATACCTGTATTGTTTTCCACATCTTTATTTTATCCATTCATATACAAAAATTATCTTGTCATTTCTTCTTTTTTATCTCATCTCATATCATATAACATATATTTTATTATAATAAAAGACTTATATACATACGTAACGTATAATTAAACCCGCTAAAAAAAAATGAATATAATTTTTTCGGGAATGCTGGGACATAAAAAGGCGTATTTTTTTTTAATAAAAGGAATAGCTACTGAATCATTGTACATTTCAATTTGAATTAGATCATTGTACATTTGAATTTGCATTAGGGATTCCGCATATAAATACAAGTGATCATTAACTACATATACGTCTGATCATATATGTATTACAAATTACAATAAATACAATAAAGAAGGAGGATTTTAAATGCGAGATCTAAAAACATATCTGTCCGTGGCACCGGTAGTAAGTACTCTATGGTTCGGGTCTTTAGCAGGTCTATTGATAGAGATCAATCGTTTATTCCCGGATGCGTTGATATTCTCCTTTTTTTAATTCTAGTTATTGACATGGGAAGGGGTAAAGAAAATTAGAGATATAATCAAATATCTGTAACTAATCCCTCCCCTTCCCTTCTTTTAATTTTAGAATTTTGAAAATTAGAATAAGTTCGAAAAGAGAAAGAATAAAAGTGGATTCAACCTCAGTAAAACTCGGAACTCGGGCCGGGACTCTAATTTTAATTCTCTTATTAATTAGAATTAATAAGAGAATGAGAACGTAAATGGAAATTGATGGCTAGGTCAACAATATCATACAAAATACTTAAATGAAAAATTAAATTAAATACTATTTAAATACTATACTGGGATTATAAATGTAGTTAGAAATCATTGTATTACTTATTCTTACTATTTTATTACTATCTTGATTTCAACGAAATCTTTCAGAATTTGATTTCGAGTTAGCAACGTCTATTTTTTTTTTCGTTCCTTTCTTCTGTTTGGATCGGAAAAAATAGAACAGTTGGGTGGATCAAAAATCCAAAGGAGGTTCATGGCCAAGGGTAAAGACGTTCGAGTAACCGTTATTTTGGAATGTACCAATTGTACTCGAAATAGTGCTAATAAGGAATCAATGAGTATTGGTATTTCCAGATATATTACTCAAAAGAATCGACATAATACGCCTAGTCGATTGGAATTGAGAAAATTCTGTCCCTTTTGTTACAAACATACAATTCATGGGGAGATAAAGAAATAAATCGAACCGATCCGATCGCTTGTATGTCACCCTTCCAAGGAAGATTAAAAATGACATATATTATATATATTATATATTTAAAGATAAACAAAACAAAATCCCTCATTGAAATAGGATTTTCGGGATAAGGAATAAACAAATCATGGATAAATCCAAGCGACTCTATTTTAAATCCAAGCGATCTTTTCGTAGGCGTTTGCCCCCGATTGGCTCGGGGGATCGAATTGATTATAGAAACATGAGTTTAATTAGTCGATTTATTAGTGAACAAGGAAAGATATTATCTAGACGGGTGAATAGATTAAACTTAAAACAACAACGATTAATTACTATTGCTATAAAGCAAGCTCGTATTTTATCTTTGTTACCTTTTCTTAATAATGAGAAACAATTTGAAAGAGGTGAGTCGACCACTAGAACTACTGGTCTTAGAATCAAAAAGAAATAGGCTTACTCTTCATTTGAAGCAAAATTCCAATACGAATTCAAAGGCGGATTGATATTTTGTTCGAAAAATTTGCGAATCCAGATTTTATTGTCGTATCATAAGAAAAAAAAGAATCAATCTTTTTTTATTGAACGTGTTGTTTGTTCATTTTGACGACTTTATTATTCTATTTTATATATTTTATCATACTAATTTCTATTCTACCTTCCCGGAGTTAATTCTCCAGTGAACTCCATTTTAAATTTAAAACATTCCGATGAATTCCTTCCAATATACTTATTTTATAATCTCATTGGAAATCATATAAAGACAATTTCTATTTAATATAGCTATTTGCGCAAGTATTTTACGATTAAGAAGCAACTGCCTCTTGTATAGATTGTGTATTAATCTATTATAATTAGAGTATACGCTTTTACCGCGAATTACTGCATTTATCCGAGTGATCCATAAACGACGAAAATCTCTCTTTTGCCTACCTCTATCCCGATAAGCCGAAAACAAAGCTCTTATTTTCTGTTGAGTAATAGTTCTAGTAAGTCTTGAATGAGCCCCTCGAAAGCTTGATGCAAATAAACGAATTTTTGTTCTACGTCTCCGAGCTATATATCCTCGTTTAATTCTGGTCATTGAATAAATGAAACTTCGATGAATAACTAATTGATTTCCTTTCTTTCAGTTATTCCTTTCCCTTTCCTAGTTTATTACTAACAAAACGGATTCTTCCAATGTATAAAATAAAAACTCCAATGGCTTTTGCTACTATAACCTTCCCGACCACGATTTTTTCTTTTTTTCTAGGCATTTCACCGCGAAATAAGAAATTGTATTGATAGCGATACTAGATATTAAAAAAGCATATTAAATAAAAACAAAAAAAAGTAGTAAATCTAAATGGATAAAAAAATCGTGGGTTCCATCGTTTCTATGGTTACTTTTTAAACGGCGAGGTCCCCTCTATACACCGGAGCCCTTATCTTTCATTTAATCAAGGCTATTGTTAACTTGTACAGTTCACACTCTTTGGCTCTACCCATGAATTATCCAGTAATCAGTCTTTCACAACGAGATCCACCTATACAGTAACGATATTTAATTATGAAGATTAGCTGTGTAGCTGACCCTGTTAGTCCGTTGTTGCAAGAGTAAGGAAGGGCATAATCTTTCTGCCTTTTCATTTAAATAGTATTTACCCTGCTTAATGGATAACCATTTGCTCCCAATGGGAAATTCTTTCTCATCTTAAATTGAAAATTGAGACGATTGGATTTACACCAATAAAAACCATAAAATTTGATACACAATAAATAGAAGGATATGATAGATCCTTTTTAGATAGTGAATGGAGTTCTTCCATTTTATCCTATTTATTGGTACTGACCACTGATACTGGAAAAATTGGTTCTTTTCTTTTGTCCCAGTCCATGCTCTGAACGAGTCACACATACACCCTAGTACATGTTCCTCGTCGCTGAGGGCATCCCCCAAGGGCGGGGGATTTCGTGACATTTCTGATTGGCTGTCTTGTCTTTCTAATAAGTTGTTTAATAGTTGGCATGTTGACTCGTATACATAATGAGTTGGTTTAGATCGATCCTAACCAGATGATTAGGCATTACTTCTATATTAATAATTCTATATTAATAGATATATTAAATATAAGAAGATAAAATTTAATATTGCGTATTTGCGCGAAATCCCTTCTATTTTTTATTCTACCGCTACAACATCAACAATTCCATGAGCTTGGGCTTCTGTTGCTGACATAAAAACATCTCTTTCCATGTCTTCGGATACAACCCATAAGGGCTTGCCCGTTCTTTGTACATAAACCCTTGTGATGGTTTCGCGTAACTTCAGCAGTTCTTCCGCTTCCAGGATAAATTCTCCCGTTTGTGCCTCATAAAAAGAACTAGCAGGTTGATGGATCATTACCCTGATTATCTAACATAATAAAAGGTTCTTCTATCTCGAAGATAAATCAAAGAGAAGAAATAAAATAAAGAATAATAATACGAAAAACAAGATAGAATTGAACAACCGTACAGGCATCTTTTTCGCATTGCATACGGCTCTACAATGGAATTCGCTTTTACCTCCCATCGAAGAAACAGAAAATATAGGGTCTATCAGACCAGACCCTGATCGGTAAATAATCCAATAACCATCCTTCCTTTTATTTTGGAGTAGTTAAAAAATACTATGATGGCTCCGTTGCTTTATATTTATATATTTATTTAGTCTTTTATTCAGCAATCCCAAAGTTTCTTTTTTTTGTATTCTTTCATAACATAATTAGCCTTCCGGCGTGAAAACAAAAAAGTTTGTGACGCTGCAATAGATTTCCGATAGATCAGATAAAATCGGAAATGCCCCTTATCTCATACTACTCCTTCGATATATAATCTAATAGTTTTTGAAAAAAAAAATGAAAAAAAATTTTTCATATCGAATTCAAAATGCCATGCTATTATTACTTAATAGTCATATTTCATATGGCGAAGGCATAGTCTTCTTTTTTCTCTCAAATACAAAACTCATTGGCGCCGAGCATGAGGGAATGCTAGACGTTTGGTAATTTCTCCTCCGACTAGAATAAAAGATCCCATTGAAGCGGCTAATCCCATGCATATTGTCTGTACATCTGGTCGTACAAATTGCATAGTATCATAAATAGCTACTCCGGGTATTACCCACCCTCCGGGAGAGTTTAGAAACAAATACAGATCTTTGATATCATCCTCTATACTAAGATATACCATAAGACCAATAAGTTGATTCGAGATCTCACTATCAACCTCTTGGCCTAAAAAAAGTAATCTTTCTCGATAAAGTCGGTTGATTAGGATAAAATTGTATCCTTAGGAACCGTACGCGCACCTTTTGATGCATACGGTTTACCAAAAATCGCGAAAAAAAAAGAATCAATGTGTAGATTACAGCCCTCATTCTTTTTTCATAGTGGGCTCCTTCTAACTTCTAACAACTTCTAACAAAGGGCTTTTTCTTGTATTTTTCAAGAAAGATTAGGTTTGGTCTGTTTACTTTACCTATAAATAAAAAAAAATATATAAAAGTAATCTACTAAACTTATCAAACGAACTTCTCATTGATTTATTGTTTCATCGAGATCGAATCCAAATCACGATGTCATTTTCTTGTTCCGGAATGGGCTTCTTCAATTTTTTTAGGTTTATGCTCTACTCCGAGTAAAGATCGGCCCGATTTTTATTTGCACATATAGGGCAAATGCCCCAATACCACGTGTTTTTGCTATGGCTTTTTTTTTTTTTTATTTCTTTCATGTCTTCTGCCAAATAGTCAATGTATTCGTTATATTCTATTACTCGATTGATTAAACAGTTTGAGATCGCTCCTGTTTATAAATAGAATATGATAAACATAGTAATCATAGATATATTACTAATTGGGTTTTTTCTAAACGGAGCCTGGATACTTCATTTTATTGGTCCAATTGAGCCAACTATAAATTTTTCTAAACCATAAATTATTCTAATTGATAATATTAATTTGGATACCCCCTCCAAAAAACAAAATAAATATAATTGCACTTCACGCTCCAAATTTTTGATATGATAATTCAATCAATCTTTCTTGGGCGAAAGAGAGGATATCTCGATCGGGGGAGAGAATGGGGGAATCCCATGTGACCCAATATATCTGACAAGTCGCACTATACGTCAACCCAAGATGCATCTTCCTCTCCAGGACTTCGAAAAGGTACTTTTGGAACACCAATAGGCATTAAAAGAAAGAAAAAAAGAATTAAGTACTATATCTTACTTTGATGTGGAAGCGTATAAATGGGTTTATTGTCTTAATAAGATTAGCCTTTATCATAATCATAGTTTATCCAAAAATGGAATAAGTTCATAACATAAAAAAAAAGAAGACAGAATGAATATGACTATGACGAAAGAAGAAAATTTTTAAGAATGGGTCTTTTGAATGATATGAACAAATATGTATGCTTTCACTCATAGAAAATGAAAGCGGGATCCCGCCCCCCCTACCATTGCGTATTGGTACTTATCGGGTATAGAATAGATCTGCTTCTTTTTGTTCCTACAAACAGAACTCTTCCATTATTACTAAAATAATAGAACAAATCTTAATCCTTTCCTCGAGATAATCTACTGAAAAGGGGAGGTCCATAGCATAGTTTTTTTCCAATGCAATAAAGTTACATAGTGTCTATTTTTCGTTGATAAAGGGGTATTTCCATGGGTTTGCCTTGGTATCGTGTTCATACTGTCGTATTGAATGATCCGGGTCGTTTGCTTTCTGTCCATATAATGCATACAGCTCTAGTTGCTGGTTGGGCCGGTTCGATGGCTCTATATGAATTAGCGGTTTTTGATCCCTCTGACCCTGTTCTTGATCCAATGTGGAGACAAGGTATGTTTGTTATACCTTTCATGACTCGTTTAGGAATAACCAATTCATGGGGCGGTTGGAGTATCACAGGAGGGACTATAACGAATCCGGGTATTTGGAGTTACGAAGGTGTGGCCGGTGCACATATTGTGTTTTCTGGCTTGTGCTTTTTGGCAGCTATTTGGCATTGGGTGTATTGGGATCTAGAAATTTTTTGTGATGAACGCACGGGAAAACCTTCTTTGGATTTACCTAAGATTTTTGGAATTCATTTATTTCTTTCAGGACTGGCTTGTTTTGGGTTTGGCGCATTTCATGTAACGGGGTTGTATGGTCCTGGAATATGGGTGTCCGATCCTTATGGACTAACCGGAAGGGTACAATCTGTAAATCCAGCGTGGAGTGTGGAAGGTTTTGATCCTTTTGTTCCGGGAGGAATAGCCTCTCATCATATTGCAGCAGGGACATTGGGCATATTAGCAGGTTTATTCCATCTTAGTGTCCGTCCGCCCCAACGTCTATACAAAGGATTACGTATGGGAAATATTGAAACCGTCCTTTCCAGTAGTATCGCTGCTGTTTTTTTTGCCGCTTTTGTTGTTGCTGGAACTATGTGGTATGGTTCAGCAACTACCCCGATTGAATTATTTGGTCCCACTCGTTATCAATGGGATCAGGGATACTTCCAGCAAGAAATATATCGACGAGTTGGTGCTGGGCTAGCCGAAAATCAAAGTTTATCAGAAGCTTGGTCTAAAATTCCTGAAAAATTATCGTTTTATGATTACATCGGCAATAATCCGGCAAAGGGGGGATTATTCAGAGCGGGCTCAATGGACAACGGGGATGGAATAGCTGTTGGGTGGTTAGGACACCCTCTCTTTAGAGATAAAGAAGGGCGTGAACTTTTTGTACGTCGTATGCCTACTTTTTTTGAAACATTTCCGGTTGTTTTGGTAGACGGGGATGGAATTGTTAGAGCCGATGTTCCTTTTCGAAGGGCAGAATCGAAGTATAGTGTCGAACAAGTAGGTGTAACTGTGGAGTTCTATGGCGGCGAACTGAATGGAGTCAGTTATAGTGATCCTGCTACTGTGAAAAAATATGCTAGACGTGCTCAATTGGGAGAAATTTTTGAATTAGATCGCGCTACTTTGAAATCCGATGGTGTTTTTCGTAGCAGTCCAAGGGGTTGGTTTACTTTTGGACATGCTTCGTTTGCTCTACTCTTCTTCTTCGGACACATTTGGCATGGTGCTAGAACCTTGTTCAGAGATGTTTTTGCCGGTATTGACCCAGATTTGGATGCTCAAGTAGAATTTGGAGCATTCCAAAAACTTGGGGATCCAACTACAAAAAGACAAGCAGTCTGATACAAGATTGATTTCTTACTTTTCACCTTTCTTTTTGTGATTTAACAGAGTTTAACATAATATAGGGTACCGGATAAATCTTGATTTGAATTGCTGCCTTTTCTTTGACTCTTGCTCTTTAGTTATCTGGGAGACGATCCAAAATAAACAGGTATGGAAGCTATAATTGTAAACCACAATCGAATCTATGGAAGCATTGGTTTATACATTCCTCTTAGTCTCAACTTTAGGAATAATCTTTTTCGCTATCTTTTTTCGGGAACCGCCTAAAGTTCCAACTAAAAAGATGAAATGATTTTTTATTATCTCAATTGAAGTAATGAGCCTCCCAATATTGGGAGGCTCATTACTTCAACTAGTCTCCGTGTTCCTCGAAAGGATCTCGTAGTTGTTGAGAGGGTTGCCCAAAAGCAGTATATAAGGCGTACCCCGTAAAACTTACAAGTAAACCAGATATAGAGATGGCAACTAAGGTTGCTGTTTCCATTATTATATAATTTTAATATAATTTAAAGACCACAACGGATCTATGATAAGATCATTTATTTACAATATAATGGTATACAAAGTCAACGGCTCTCAATGAATACAAAATAGGATTTATGTCTACACAAACCGTTGAGGATAGTTCTAGATCTGGTCCAAGACGAACTATTATAGGGGATTTATTGAAACCATTGAATTCGGAATATGGTAAAGTAGCTCCCGGTTGGGGAACTACTCCTTTGATGGGTATCGCAATGGCTCTATTTGCGATATTCCTATCTATTATTTTGGAGATTTATAATTCTTCCATTTTACTGGACGGAATTTCAATGAATTAGATTCACAAGAACTACTAAATAGCTTTTCAATACAAAACAAAGTGAAGCATTTAGGTCGTTTTTAGCCCATTCTATTTTTTGGTAGTTCGACCGTGGAATTTCTTTGTTTCTGTATTTCCGGAATATGAGTGTGTGACTTGTTAGAATTGATCCTATGGATACTACAGAAATCGGTTCTGGCATCTTGATACAGATGGTTTTACCTCGTCGGATATTCATTCTAGTATCCGGAGCGCGCGGAATATATGAAATAGATTACAAACTATTCTAACTATGATTCATATTTAATATTTAGACCTCGTGTGCCGGACTCCAAAAAAAGAATTAACCAAAAAGAGTTAAAAAAAGAGGGTTAGAAGTTAGAAATCGAAAGGTTTTTATTCTTTTTCCCGTTTATGCTTTTTTTTTTAATTAAAGGATAAACCTTTCTTTGGATTTTTATTCATTATATCTATTCATTGAATAAGTGATGATCCACCGATTCTTACTCAGGGAATTTTTGGACTTAGTTTGAGGGTTTTATTGAATCATCGTGGTTGTAGTATGAATCTGAGGTTTTAAT